TGTATATGATGATATCTAGACAGATGGATCTTATATGAATCGTATGATGAAGTATCACATGAGTGGATATATAGGAATCCAAATCTGCCGAATCACTCATGTTATGATCTTCTACATCCTAGGTCTCCCCGTTCCGTCATCTGGCTTATGTTCTTCATGTAGCATTCAGACCGAATGACTCTATGAAATTACGTCAATACTTCCATTCCACATATTACGGGTAACGTAGGAGACATCTCTATTTTTCCCCGGGGGATCTTTATAATTACCACTGCTTAGCTTTTAATTCGCCTCTGACCATCAAATTAAATGTGAATAACCCGGCCTCCTCTCTTTGAAACAAGGGGCGCTCTCCGGTTCTGTGCGTGCTTCAAACAATTTTTTTTTGTCTTCTCCATATTACCATATCTCTAGAGTCAATAATTTTCTATGAGGAACTACTGAACTCAATCACTTGCTGCCGTTACTCAACAGTTTTCTGCTGAGGTTTCTCCCGTAGAGGTACTCAAATTGGATCAGTGATCGATTTCTAGGTTTCGTCGTAAACCTAATTGGTTACTTCCAATTACGTAAATCAATAGTTCAAACCGCACTCAAAGGTAGGGCATTTCCCATTGATATAGGAACTTCTGTACCAGAAACAATGGTATCTCCAATTATAGCCCCTCTGGGATGTAAAATATATCTCTTCTCACCATCCCCATAGTGTATGAGACAAATGTGTGCATTTCGATTAGGGTCGTATTCTATGGTTACGATTCTACCAGATATGTCTTTATCATTCCGTCGAAAATCTATTTTACGGTATAGACGCTTATGACCTCCCCCTCTATGCCCTGCGGTAATGATTCCTCTGGCATTACGACCTTTACTACAACGACGCTGTCCATGGATCAAATTATTTCGTGGATTGGATTTTACTTGACTGTCTATGGCTCCATTGCGTGTGCTCGGGGTAGAAGTTTTGTATAAATGTATCGCCGTGTTATTAAGTATTTTGCTTTAAGTTCTTTTCTCTATAAGAGGTGGAATAGAATAACCTGGTTGAAGCGTAATGATCATACGTTTGTAATGCATTGTATGTCCCATAATAGGTCCCATTCTTCTACCCTTTCCCGGGACTCGATGACTATTTATAGCTATTACCTTGACGCCAAAGAAGAGTTCGACCCAATGCTTTATTTCTGTCCTAGTTGATCCTGATTCGACATTAGAAGTATATTGATTGTTCCCCAATAACCGAATACTTTTTTCTGTAAATACTGCATATTTGATTCCATCCATAAATCCATTTTCTTCCCTATGAGTTCCAGTATCAATAAGAATTCTAGTTCTTACTGTTCATATGTTATGGTATGAATATACCATACCAATTCGGTATGTATGGATGATGAGATTCCATTGATACAGAGCCAATTCTAATAGACTTATTGAACGTTCCCATTGGCGTGCATCCAGCAGGAATTGAACCTACGAATTTGCCAATTATGAGTTGGGCGCTTTAACCATTCAGCCATGGATGCTTAACAGGGATCATCGTACATCGTAAATAACCAAATTCCAATTGAAATGAAATCTTTAGGAGGAATCAATGAGAGGACATCAATTCAAATCCTGGATCTTCGAATTGAGAGAGATATTGAGAGAGATCAAGAATTCTCACTATTTCTTAGATTCATGGACCAAATTCGATTCAGTGGGATCTTTCACTCACATTCTTTTCCACCAAGAACGTTTTATGAAACTCTTTGACCCCCGAATTTGGAGTATCCTACTTTCACGTGATTCACAGGGTTCAAGAAGCAATCGATATTTCACGATCAAAGGTATAATACTGCTTGTAGTAGCGGTCCTTATATCTCGTATTAACAATCGAAAGATTGTCGAAAGAAAAAATCTCTATTTGATGGGGCTTCTTCCTATACCTATGAATTCCATTGGACCCAGAAATGAGACATTGGAAGAATCTTTTTGGTCTTGCAATATCAATAGGTTGATTGTTTCGCCCCTGTATCTTCCAAAAGGGAAAAATATTTCTGAGAGTTGTTTCATGGATTCGCAAGAGAGTACTTGGGTTCTCCCAATAAATAAAAAGTGTATCATGCCTGAATCTAACCGGGGTTCGCGGTGGTGGAGGAACCGGATCGGAAAAAAGAGGGATTCTAGTTGTAAGGTATCTAATAAAACCGTAGTTGGAATTGAGATCTCATTCAAAGAGAAAGATAGCAAATATCTGGAGTTTCTTTTTTTATCCTATACGGATGATATGATCCGCAAGGACCATGATTGGGAATTGTTTGATCGTCTTTCTCCGAGGAAGAAGCGAAACATACTCAACTTGAATTCGGGACAGCTATTCGAAGTCTTAGGGAAAGACTTGATTTGTTATCTCATGTCTGCTTTTCGTGAAAAAAGACCAATTGAAGGGGGGGGGTTCTTCAAACAACAAGGAGCTGAGGCAACTATTCAATCAAATTATATTGAGCATGTTTCCCATCTC